GATCCTAAGGAAAAGAATTTTGTTTCTACCGAGCTGAAAAAAGAAGACGAGGGTTCTAGTAAAACAAAACCATCATTTTCTAGCTATTTGGCTTCAATCTTCCCCTTTTTCAGCGCAAAAATTGAAGATTTAGTTACGATTGAAAGTTTTGTATTATCATCCATAGATCCTTTATTAATACTCATTCAATTGGAAGAATTGAACCAATCAAAAAAATTATGTTTCTCGACTCCATAATCCAATTTTTTTATTAAAATTAGGATTGCCTTTTGGATAGAAATCGTGAGAATGTATATTCTTTCCTCAAATGGCCTATTGAGGGGTAAAGGATTAAATCTTTTTAAGAAATAAAGTTTTTGATCGGAATCTGAAATATGAAAAAAATGGAAAGACCCCTTAACTATTGAAATTGTTAATAGAACGAATCACACTTTTACCACTAAACTATACCCGCTACATATTCATTATTGGATAGAAATGGATCATTTGTCCAACAAAGTAATTAGACGCAGTCAAGATAGCATCAGAATCATGAAAATTCCAGCATGAACACGTATTTTGTTCCGCCGCGGCCGGGATTCAAAACTTATTAATAGGCGAATAGCAAAAAGTTTAGTCAAAATTCAATAGTGTACTAAAGTCATAAGTATTTTCTTTTTTGAAATCTCCCTTCACTTGAACCACCAGATTTTCTGAATTCGGGTAAATTGGGCCTCAAACTTTCAACCTTGTCCTTTTCTTTGAATCAAGTAAATGATTTCTAGTCTCATTTTAGAAATATGTGTTTTCTATTTGATATTATTTCTCTTATCAGATATATTTTTTTTTTCTTTCTTAATACTTCCTTCTTATTAAGATGAATCTAATACTGAACTTCAACTTTCATTTAGAATGAAATTCGTTTTTCATTAATGAAAAACGAATCTTATACTTAAGAATAAGAAAAGAAAAACGCAAAATAGTAGTACTATATTACTATATACTATAATAATTATACTATAATAATTACTATATACTATAATAGTATTATAGAACACTTTTACTGTTTTTACTAGAAAGACTAAATATTCTAATTTATACTCTAATTTACTAGAGTTACTATGTAAGGTAGTATAATATATTAAGAATAAATATATAATATATTAAGAATAAATATATAATCTCTAATATTTCTCTAATATTTCATATTGAAATATTCTATTTCAATATAGAATAGATTCTATCTTAATAGATAATTTTTTAAAGGATTTCTAAGATAATCTATCTATTAGAATCTTATCTAATTTCTAAGAATTAGAAGAATTAGGAATGGCAAGAAATTTTACTCTTCTTGTTTCAATAACAATTTTTCTTCGTCGGAGCAAAAGAAGTACTGGCCGGGCCAGTACTTCTACTTAACCAGGCCGGGTAAATGAACCTTTTGTACCTTTTGTACAAAATAAAAGAAGTAAGGTATTCTTTCTATTGGAGAAATCTGTTTCGAATCATTGAAGGAAAATAAGAATCTTTCTCAATCTTGACTTCACGTGTGAAATCACATGATAAATTTCCAATTTGGAATGGGGAGAGATGGCTGAGTGGACTAAAGCGTCGGATTGCTAATCCGTTGTACGAATAATTTGTACCGAGGGTTCGAATCCCTCTCTCTCCGACCCCCTGATCACTTGAGATTTTAGAATTGGAAGAAATCTTGATTATTTTATTTTATGAATCTTTTATCTTTATCTAGCATCTATTCTATTTATTTATACATTGACCTATGAAAAATAAAGTAAAAAGAAATCTCATCTCTTTTTTTATTCTTCACGCCCAGGATTACGCCCCGGATCATTAGATAAGAATCCGAAGATGAAGAGAGAAACAAAGAATATTACTACTGTGTAAACAAATAGTTTAAGAGTAAGCATTACAAATCTCCAATAAGATAAGATCATTCTATTTTAAGGAAATAGATCACCTATATTACGACACACACTATACACTATTTTGATATGACGCTCTAAAGATGAAAAAAAAAAGGAAGTTTTTTTTGAAATTTATTTTCATGAATTTCTTTCTAATGTAATAAGATTCGTCTTTTTTCGTTACCAAAAATTTCTTACCATATCCATATCTTATTGTATAGGATCTTCTAAAGGAAAGGTTAGAACAAAAGAAATAAGCTGATTAGCTGATTAAAGATGAAGATCATTGCCCCTTCCCTTATTCAATTTCAATAGAAAATACCAGAATTTCGCTTTTTGATTTTTGAATCGAGGGTTCCTAATGTCCAGACTTATCTGAATCTTCTTTATGATCTTATTGATTTTCAGAATCAAAATCTCATCTTTTTTTTTATCGAAGAAATTATGAATTGAATAGAGATTTCATTTTTATCGAAAACTTAAAGCAGCTTGCCAAACAAAGGCTAAGAGAAAAAAGAGTACAGGGATAACCGGCATAACGTCTACGATTGGATTGAAAAAGGCATAAGCCTCGGGCAATTTGGCGAAGAAAAAACTACTCGAATAAAGGGTAGAATTAAGACAGATACAGATTAAACTAAAGATATTAAACATAACAAATATTTTTTCTTGTTCTTAAAGATTCAAATTAAATTGAAATGATAATAAATCATCAGATTGTATTGAGTTGTTTTTCTGAGGGAAATTTTAAAATAAAAATAAAAAGGCAGATAAAAGAAAGAAATTCTTCTTTTTATTTGACTTCTCCGCAATCAAGAATCCTTCCTTATATTCTCCAATCAAATAAGAATACAAGGAATTCTATTTTCATACAATATATTAATTGAATTCTAAGTAATGATCAATTAATCTTTTTGATTCTATATCTATTGTGTTGAATCCTAGCGACAACATGTCCTATATTTCTTTTGGTTGGTTATTGACGAATAACCAATATTTATCTAAGTTTTTCTTAGACCAAATCAAAATGGGGCGTGGCCAAGTGGTAAGGCAACGGGTTTTGGTCCCGTTACTCGGAGGTTCGAATCCTTCCGTCCCAGATCGTTTGCATCAGAAACGAAATATTCTTCTCTATTGAAATTGAGATTTTAATTCAACAATTTTCTGTTTAATGTTGGATACAATGTTATCCAATCTGAATTCTAAGAAGAATTCTTAGAATCATATATTTTTACATATATTTTTATTTTTTTACTAAAGCATTTTATTCTTAAATATTCGTGATTATTTTCGTTAACGATTCTTTGTTTTATATGAAGGAGATGGATGTGAAAAGATCAGAATCCGAGGATTCTGATTTTCTCTTTGATCTTACCTTACACGAGACCTTTTCTACTTCATACTAATGAAAATAAAGAAACTTTATTCTCAAGCTATCTCTCTTTTTTAAACTCTTTTTTAAATTCAATGAAAATCAGATTCAATTGGAGATGGTAAATAATAAGTAAATCATAATATTAGAATCATAAAATCATATTTCATGAATACATAATTCTTAAATCAGAATATATATTGTATATTTTTATTATTAATAATATCTTATTCTTCTATAATTGAAATATTTATGAATATTTCAATAAGATATTTAGTTTAGTATATTATTTAGTTAGTAGTTAGTATAGTATTTAGTTAAAGTGGATAAAAACTTTTATCCATTCATGGGGATTTATTTTTCATTTGAATGAAAGTAAAGTCAAAGGCTTTTTTTTGAGGTTTCTAATTGCTTTTTTTTTTAAGAAAAAGGAAAAAGAGGAATCTTTTATGATGGACAATCCCGAAAGATCTGTTGAAGATGTAAATAAGTTTGCTTAAAATTGATTTGTTTTTTTTTTGTTATATTATTCATATATCCATATGAGAAAATATGGGGTAATTTTAAGTGAAATCCTTTCCGGATAAACACTTATCTATAAGTGTAGATTATTGCCAATGACTATTCATGATTCCATATTGAATCAATTGCATACGGTTCCAAATTAAAATAAAATGAGAGGGGTGTTATGGTAAAACTTCGTTTGAAACGATGTGGTAGAAAGCAACGTGCGACTTGAAGGACATGATTGGCTGTGGATTCTGACATCCACCATTTTCTATACGAATGAAGATGCTCTTGTCTCGACATAGTTTGTTCTGCTAGGAACCTGATTGAATTTGTCTTGGGTTACTAAATAAAGAAAAGATACTAATGGTATCTAAAGGTATAGCATATGATGGAGCTCGAGCAAAAATGATTGATTTTCATTTATCAGAGGAATAATCTAGGGTTAGTGACAATCAATAAGTTAGACCAACTTTGTAAATAGATCATCAACATCTAAATATAGTTAAATATATAGTTAAATGGAGAGGTTCCAATTTGAACAAGTTTGAAATGAAAAAAAGAATCAAATTTGTCGAAATTTTCAAACTGTTTCGATCAAGAGTGTATCACAAAGGAATCAATCTTTCGTATGATTTTTCCCTTTTCCATAGAAAGAACAAAAAACAAAAGGTATGTTGCTGCCTTTTTGAAAAGGAGTAAGGATCACCGAAGTAATGTCTAAACCCAATGATTTTACAAAACGCAAAGCAAAGATAACAAATTCCGGAACAAGGAAACACTATTTTAACTTGTCTTAATAATTGGATCAGAATGAGTAAAAAAAAAAAAGAGATCCGAAAGGAGACAAAAAAAGAGGTTAGAGACAGCTCAAGAAATTCTAAGGATTTCCTTTCGAACTCTTTCAAAACTACCCAACTTGAGTTAGGAGTACAAATGAAATTTCTTTTTCTGTAAAGAAGGAAAAAAAAAGGCTTAAATTACAGTCTAATTCTTTATGGATCCATTTATCTTTCTATTTCTATCTTATTTCTATCTATATAGATAGATAGAAATAGAAATTCTAGAAATTAGAATCATTTTTTCTTGAGCCGTATGAGGAGAAAACTTCCTATACGTTTCTAGGGGGGCATCTTTTATCTACATCTATCCCAATGGGCCATCTATCGAATCGTTGCAATTGATGTTCGATCCCGAAGAGAAGGAAGAGATCTTCAAAAAGTGGGTTTTTATGATCCGATAAAGAATCAAACTTATTCAAATGCTTCTGCTATTTTATATTTCCTTGAAAAAGGTGCTCAACCCACAGGAACTTTTTATGATATTTTAAGGAAGGCAGAATTCTTTAAAGAATTTCGAGTTTCTTTTGATAAAAAAAGAAAGGGAAAACAAGAATCATGAATAAAAAAAGGATAGGGTAACTAGTACCTATCCTTTTTTTATTCAAAGTTTCTTCTTTTCTTGTTCTATTCATACTTATTTTATTCTTCTTTTTGTGGAACCCCCCCCCCCAACAAGGGGGGGATAATCTTTCTTCTTGTATTTGTATTGTACCTTTCTTTTTTTGATTAAAGAAAGCCGCTATTTTTTTTATCTCTATCTTTTCCTTATTTTTTTTTCCGCTCAAAGTTTGATTCTTTATGTTGTGCTAATTTAACACAAATTTCTATAGAATTTCTTGAAATTTGTTTTCTAAAGAGTCCATTCATATTGACAATGGCGTATCAAACAAATATAATTTGATCGTATATAAATAGATCTTTTTATCCCCATTCCCTATTGGCTCTTTCCTTCACTTTAGTAAAATAGATGAGTTTGCTGGATTCTTTTTTTATTTCGATCATATCTACACTTCATATTGATCCGGGTTGCTAACTCAACGGTAGAGTACTCGGCTTTTAATTGCGACTATGATCTTTTACACATTTGGATGAAGTAATTCGTCTAGACTATTGGTAGAGTTTATAAGACCGCGACTGATCCTGAAAGGTAATGAATGGAAAAAGAAGCATGTCGTAAAAAGAATAATATAATAATAGAAAAAGAAGATTTCTATTATGAGTAATATAAATAGAACGAGAATTTTTCTTTTTCTATTTTATAACGATTTGAAAGTTTAGTAAAGTATTTTGGGTCTAGTGAATAAATGGATAGAGCCTTATGGCTCCAATTTGAGTAAGACAAAAAAGCAACGAGCTTCCCTTCTTAATTTGAATGATTACCCGATCAAATTACTAATTATACGTTAAAAATAGATTAGTACCTGATGTGGGAAAGGGTTCTCTTGTGAATTGTGAGTGGACCATTGATTCTTTTTTTTATTAATCCTAATTATTCTTTCTTTTTATTGTGGATTGAAGACAGATGTGTAGAAGAAATAGTATAGTGATAAAAAAAAGAATCTTTTTCCAAAATCAAAAGAGTGATTGGGTTGCGAAAATAAAAGATTTTTACCCTTTTTTCTTATTGTTATTTTCTATTTTCTTTCTTTTATTGTTATTCTAGTTATATTAACAAGGAAAAGAAAACCAAATTGGATAGAAAGGAAAAAGATCTGTAGATTGGGCTTTCTGTCTCCGGGGTATATATTCTTTATTTGTTCTTACTTTTATAGAATCTTTTACTTCTTAGATTATCATTATGTTTTTTACGTCACAGTACAGTATAAAAACAGTATAAAAGTATATATTATTTAGAATAAAAAAGTATATACAGTGTATAGTATATATTAATACTAGACTAGATTATTAGAATTCATAAGAATATTCTTATTCTAGTTATAAGTTAGACTTTTTTATACTAAATAGTATTTTAGTATAAGAGAAACAATATACTACATACAATATACGCATACGCCGTTCTGACCATATTGCACTATGTATCATTTCATAACACAAGAAGTGCCTCTCTTTTTTAGTTACAGTAGAAATGTATTTAAATGGCAGGATTACAAGGATATTTAGATTGAAAAAAGATAGATTTCGGCAACAAAACTTCCTATATCCGCTACTCTTTCAGGAATATATTTACTCACTTGCTCATTATCATAACTTCAATAGTTTGATTTTTTACGAACCTGTGGAAATTATCGGTTATGACAATAAATCTAGTTTAGTACTTGTGAAACGTTTAATTACTCGAATGTATCAACAGAAATCTTTGATTTCTTCGGTGAATGATTCTAGCCAAAATGAATTTTGGGGGCACAAGAATTCTTTTTCTTCTCATTTTTCTTCTCAAATGGTATCAGAAGGTTTTGGAGTCATTCTGGAAATTCCATTCTCGTCGCGATTAGTATCTTCCCTTGAAGAAAAAAGAATACCAAAATCTCAGAATTTACGATCTATTCATTCAATATTTCCTTTTTTAGAGGATAAATTATTACATATAAATTATGTGTCAGATCTACTAATACCCCATCCCATCCATCTGGAGATCTTGGTTCAAATCCTTCAATGTTGGATCAAAGATGTTCCTTCTTTGCATTTATTACGATTGTTTTTCCACGAATATCATAATTTGAATAGTCTCATTACTTCAAAGAAATCCATTTACGTCTTTTCAAAAAGAAAGAAAAGATTCTTTTGGTTCTTACATAATTCTTATGTATATGAATGCGAATATCTATTCCTGTTTCTTCGTAAACAGTCTTCTTATTTACGATCAATATCTTCTGGAGTCTTTCTTGAGCGAACACATTTCTATGGAAAAATAGAA